CATTTGTTAATTTCCTGGCTTAGTTTAGTGTGAAATAGAGATCGGCATATCTCATCTTAACAATGAGTGAATCAATGAATGACAGTGGAAGAAATGGTGTTTAACCTGTTTTGGCGGACAAATGACTACCTGAAAAGAGACTATCTTTCGTATTTTCGAATTATTAATTTATATTTATTTATATATTTTTATTTGTCTTTATCATTATTTATTATTTAAACTTTATTGTTTTCATTTTTTTCATTTTAATTATTTTTAATATACTTATAGTAAAGGAAGTCGATTTATATAATTCTAATCGATTTATATATATAGAATGTCAATTAGAATGAATGATTCATGAATCTAAATGACGAATCAAAAAATTATATGGAATCATGAAAGAAGGAAAGATCCTTCGGATCTAGTCATACCATTACATTATATTGACAATTTCAAAAAACTATTACTACTATCATCTTAGTATGATGGCGATCGGGGAAGTATGCCCCCATCGTCTAGTGGTTCAGGACATCTCTCTTTCAAGGAGGCAGCGGGGATTCGACTTCCCCTGGGGGTAGGAAGAAAGGAAGTTGATCATGGATTATCAATAAGCCTAGAATTGATTCTTCTTGGGTCGATGCCCGAGCGGCTAATGGGGACGGACTGTAAATTCGTTGGCAATATGTCTACGCTGGTTCAAATCCAGCTCGGCCCAATAATTCGCTGATCCAACATGAAATGCTATAACCCATTTGTTCGTTAGAAATGTCGGATACAGAAGAATAACGAAAGTAAGATTTTCTGATATATACCTACCCCCATTTATTTGCTTTACTTATTTGTTTTGTTCCTACAAATTATGATCTTGTTAATGATCTAGATTCATATCAGGATCTGTAAGTATAAAGTCTAAGGAAAGGAAAAGAGTAAAGAAAAAAAAATACTTTTTTCATTGAAAAATGGATTATCAATCGATTTTTCAATAACGAAAAGATTACTAGTAATCACTAAAGTAAAGTGCATATCCGTGTGTATAATCAAGTGTATAATCAATATATCATATCACTCGCGTCTCTCTTATAATATAAGACGGCCATTTCTAAATAGAAATGGGTTGAATTAAATCATAAGAATATGTGGGCTATGGCTATACACCTTATTTCCCTGGGATTGTAGTTCAATTGGTCAGAGCACCGCCCTGTCAAGGCGGAAGCTGCGGGTTCGAGCCCCGTCAGTCCCGACGGATCCAATAAAATAAATAAAATAGATTTATTCATCTATCTATTTTCTGTGAAAAGAGCGACAAGGAGCAGATTTTCATTCCTAGGGGGTATGCTTATTTTTATTTATATTACTTATTTTTATTTATATTATATAATATATATATATATAATTAATTATGTATATATAAATTTTCTTTCGAATTTCCTATCAAACAAATATGGGAATTTCCATTACTTTAACTAGTACCGATTGATGGGAGAGAGACACATGTGCATTAGTACAATTATTGGTAGCATTATATTCAGGTATCCAACCGTGCTGGGTCTGGCTTTTTCGATTACTCCTGATCCGTGTAATGGAATAGAGTACCATATCGTTCCCGGGAGCACATACACAAATAGAATTCGTTTTTTGTACGATACAAAAACAAAATGAATTTAACATAGTTACCCTAATAGAATACTTTTCAAATTTAACCTATCTCCTTTTCTGGCTCCCATTTTGTGTAACTTCAATTACTAATTCAAATTTGAAAGAATCGATCCCCTTCAAATTTCATACTGAACTTTTGATATATGAGTCCAAGTACTAATCCAAGGAAAGAGGATATTAAAAAAAAAGATCAAACAACGATCCCACCACTCTTACCAAGGTAATGAATAATCTTTTTTTAGGGGTCCCATCGAAGAAAAAACAAATTCTAAAATATTGAATTTTATGGAATATTAGATCTTTTATACCGGGACTCATCTTTATCACACTTCTTTATCTTCTAATAAAATTAGATCATTAAAAAACGGAGTTTAGAACTTAACCCCTATTCCTTTTTTCCATTTTACTTCTATTGTTTGTTTGGGTTTGTAATCAATGGAAGTGAAAAAGCGGTCAGATGATACTTTATCTGATAATTGTACAAGGAAGGCAATAGGTTATAGAAAAAAAGAGTGTATAAATAAAGGAATTCTTGAGTGGATCAGGAATAAAATTTTTGAGTCGGTATGGATAAAAGATCTTCCTATGTTATACTATTCAATTCTCGACGATGAATCAATTTGATAGCTCAGATATTGTTATTCATGATATTGATCCGGTTCAATATCATCGAGATGTAATTCATCCCATTGAATTTACATTACAGGTAAAAGATTTATCATCTCTATGGGATTAAATCCCGAGTTATTGCTAAAAAAAAAATGAAACGACGATATTATGGAAGTAAATATTCTCGCATTTATTGCTACTGCACTGTTCATTCTAGTTCCTACTGCTTTTTTACTTATCATTTACGTAAAAACAGTTAGTCAAAATAATTAATTTGAATGAAACTGAACTTCTTAGTCCTTATCAATAATTGAAGAAATAAAATGAAAAGGATTCCAATTTAGTGTCTTAAATGAAATGAGCGGACTAGGATCAGCAGTATTAGTATTCTAATAGTATTCTAATAGATAGATAGACTGGTTTTATATATAAATCTTTCTACCAGTCTATCTATTATTCTATTATATTTACTATTATATTAATGTTATTTAAAGTTGTACTGTATAACGTCTTAATATAGATCAATACACGATATGTATTTTCATATAATTGGATATCAATTACATATATGTACATAGCACCCCAATTCTATTTCTTTGCTTTGATTTGTATTGATTACAATCAATTTGAAATAATCGAAAGTTAACTCTTACTCTTATGGGTCTGATTCCTAGATTTCTGATTATCTCAAATATGAATCCTGGTATCCATCGAAAGAATCAAATCAATGAAGGAAAAACAGTATGGGCATATATAAAAGAAAACCAAGTAATCTTTTTTTTAGCATTTCAAAGAAGTAATTGATTGAGCCATTGATAGATGATCCAGGGAATTTTATGATAACTTCTTCGGATTTCGAAAAGAAGTATAGTAAAAGTAAAACCCACCGATTTGTAACCTTTGAACTATGATTTGAAATGAGTCGATAAAGCATAAATCCAATTATTAAAATAATAAAACAAGTGGTAAGTGCACAATATGGGACTCGCCCAGGGCAAGATCTTTATTATGTGTAATATCTCGCTGGACAACCACCATGTCTATGTTCTTTCCCATAGAAAGTGCGTATCCACTTAATAAGTGAACGACTTCCTCTTTCTCTTTGAACAGTAAAGAGGGAAACAACCAAAACAAATAAGAAAAAGGGTCCGTTGTTCCTCATTGTCCATATAAAATGCTGGTAAGAACCGGTTCATCGAAATAGAAAATTTAGGAAGAATAGAATTAGAATTTGGCTGGAATAAATTTCCTATCATCTGTATCCCTTTTACTTTACTTTCGAAATACAAACATGGGAATCGTTGAAATATTCCTTTGATTGAAAAGGTATTATTCATATAATACATTATTCCACTAAAATACAATTAAAATACAATGGAATTTCGAAATGAAGATATTTTTATTTATATTTTTTTATTATATATTATAAAAATAAAAAATAGTTAAAAAAACGCTTTGCAGAACAATCTATAAAACAATTGATACAGTTTGATTCCTCAACTGAATCAATAGTACTTCTAGAGTCCACTTCTTCCCCATACTACGAGTGAAAGAGAAAATGTAAAGACTACCATTAAAGCAGCCCAAGCGAGACTTACTATATCCATGTGAATTATGTCCCCTATCTCTATGAATATGAAGGAATTTTTCCATTATTGCTCACTAATAATAGTGCAATCAATGGTGCAGAGTCAAAAAAGGATTCTGACCCAAGACCTTTGATGAACCAATCCCATAAATCCACTTATAACAAAACAAGTTCTTATAAGATTTCTAGTAGAATCAGAAAACATTAAGCACAAGCAAAATACGAGTGACACCTTTGGAAAGTATCAAGGGAATGTTACTAATGAACATGTAAGAATAATAAGATAAGACCCCTTGTTTCTTTTGTTCCCAGTATTAATGAAAGGCATACAAATATAGAATCAAGATAGATCACTATCTACTATCACATACCTCTATTTCCCATTTTATCTAATCCTTATTGTCTCCCGATTGTCTCTGTGAAACAATCGGGAGACAGTCTATCGTTGACTAGGGATTACCGAAAAGAAAGAATTTCTTTTTGCACTTTTCTATTTTATATAAAAATATACATCCAATCTAATATTGATTGATTGCTCGAGCACTCAGAAACTCTCATGAATCTGTATACAAAGTATCTTCTGCCCTTTCCACAACTACTAATTAGATTCCCCCTACGGCTATCCAATATAATTCAAGACCGGGCCAGTAGAGAGATTAGTAGTGGAAGGTCTATCAAGACTTTCCGATTACCCTCCACTACTATAATAAATAATAAATAGAATCTTTCTTTGAATCCTAGACGATTTATAGCCCTTTAGATTAGAGAACTCCCAGATGCTTAGAATCAAGCAAGTATCAACAGTTCTTTTCTGACCTTCTGCTGGGAAATCATTCGGCGAATTATATCAGCAGAACATAATATGGGATTTCGAGTCTTTTGTTGATCAGGCGACACCCGGATTTGAACTGGGGAAAAAGGATTTGCAGTCCCCCGCCTTACCACTCGGCCATGCCGCCAAAACGATACAAAAAAGGAAACCCCCTCCTTTTTTATTGTACTTGCATCTTGAATTTCGTTTTCCTTAATCCCTTTTCTAAAATCTAAAAAATAAAAAAAAATCCTTCCTTTTTGTTTTGGATTGGATCCACCCCTTCGGTTGATTGTATAGTATCTCAAAATACACAATACCTAAAAACTTCCCTTCGCTTTTCTATTGAAATTA